AAGCGCGGATTTTCAAGAAAGGGAATCTTATGATATGTTGGGAATTTTATATGATAACCATCCGCGCCTAAAACGTATTTTAATGCCCGAGAGTTGGGTAGGATGGCCTTTACGTAAGGATTATATTGTACCCAATTTTTACGAAATACAAGATGCGTATTAAACGATAAAAAACTAATTTAACTTCTACAGTATGAGGTAGCTAAAGACTGTTTGTATGTTCTAGATCAAACAGAATAATAGATTTCCCACTGGTATTATGGATATGGATGGAGAAAAAAGAAAAGACAAAATTAAAAGTTTTTGAATGAGCTAAGAGCCAATAGAATGAACTAAAAAGTTCTGTATCCTGAACTTTGTACCGCGCATACATTAATAATTTACACTTACTTAGACGAGTTACGTAAAGTCATAGGATGTATGAGGAAAGGAAAAAATATAAATCCATACATAAATCTATATTAAAATGAAAGGTAATTCGATTGGAATATATATGAAGTATTATATTAAAATCTATTTTACATTTTACATAAGAGGAAACCCAAGAATCGACCCATCCAGTTTTTAGATAGATGGGGTATTTCGCACGATAACTAGCTAAATAACTTACTTATGTGTCATGATCTCGACTTGTATATCGATTCATAGTCGTCAATTTATAGGTATAGAATAAAAAAAACACAAATGTGCCAGGAACCAGATTTGAACTGGTGACACGAGGATTTTCAGTCCTCTGCTCTACCAGCTGAGCTATCCCGACCATTCCCTTTTCTGGTGCATCATCTCCCCATTTTACGAGATAATTTGGGTTTGTGTCAATTAGTTAATCACTTAAAAAGATGAAAAGTATTACAATTATATAGGTACCGTCATTTTGGGGGTCTTCAAAAAGAGGAACTCTGTATATAATTTTACATAAGTTTTATATTAATAATAATATATAAAAATGTAAAAATATGGATTATGAATTACTCAACGGAGTACTGCCTGCTCAAATAAAAGATATTTTTTTGTCCTCCTATCATATATATTATAAGACTTATGATAAGATAAAAAAAATATATATAGGAACATAACCATCTTTAACGTTAAAATGGTAATGCAAAAAAATAGAATTTGTTAAGGAGTGAAAAAAGCTTTTGGGGATAGAGGGACTTGAACCCTCACGATTTTAAAAGTCGACGGATTTTCCTCTTACTATAAATTTCATTGTTGTCAGTATTGACATGTAGAACGGGACTCTATCTTTATTCTCATCCGATTAATCAGTTCTTCACAAGATCTATCAGACTATGGAGTGAGTGTGAATGTTTTAATGAATAAATATGGATTCCACTTTTAACTTGGAATCGATTCACAACAATTCTTGCATTTTTAATTTCCTATTATAAATAAATCTCTACTATAAAATAGTATATATATTATTTTATATATCTCAAAATTAGAAAAAAAAATACAGAACAGATTTAGGTTGTCATTAATCATTTCAGTACGTATATTCTTCACCCTTTTTCTTGGTTTGGAATTTAGAGGGAAGAAGTCTTATACTTATAACAACACAGTCAACCCCATTTGTTAGAACAGCTCCCTTTGAGTCTCTGCACCTATCCTTTTTTTGCTTTTGAAAAAAGGAAAAAGGAGTTGGCTCAGGATTGCCCTTTTTTTTTATTCCAGGGTTTCTCTGAATTTGAAAGTTTTCACTTAGTAGGTTTCCATACTAAGGCTCAAGCCAATTAAGTCCGTAGCGTCTACCGATTTCGCCATATCCCCGTTATATTTTTAAAAATGAGGACCCCACTGGGATGTCCCTTCCTTCCGTACCTCTCGCATTTTTTAGATTTTATACAGATTAATATACCGAAAAGTTTTTTCTTCTTTTTTTTCTATTGAATTTCTATTGGAAAGACTATAAATTTGAAACTTGCTTTGGTCTAATCCGAAATGATTCTATCCTTTCTGTAGGTACAATTCAATATAGATGAATAGAGAGCATATATACGCTTCTTTCCTTTATGCAGTTTTTAATACTCAAAGGATCGATTCTTTGTTTTTCGTATTCGTCTCTGAATGAAAATATAATAGTATTTTTTAGATTATTTATTATAATATATAATCTGGATTTCATTTTTATTGATTTATTTCTATTTTTTTTTTTTTAGGTTTTCTTGGGGTAGACCCCTAAAATAACATAACTCAAAAAATATTTATTCATTATAGCTATAATGAAAATTTTCATAATGCATTTTTTTTTTCAATTACTAGCCTTCATTTCTCATTAGAATTAGAATATAATTTATATATTAGTTAGTAGATATAATAATGATTTCAATTTCAATATAATTATATAATAGAATAAAATTGTTCTAGATGAAAAATAAAAAATCTATAGAAATAAACTCAATTTTATATTTCCTTTTTTTTATATTTAGATAATTTATATTTAGATAATTTATATCATAAAAGAATAAAAATGAATAAGCTTAAACTAAGATATAGTTTTTATGTATGTAGAATTTCTATTTCTATCAGCCCGCTTAGCTCAGAGGTTAGAGCATCGCATTTGTAATGCGATGGTCATCGGTTCGATTCCGATAGCCGGCTTTTTCTTCTTTTTTTTTTTTTCTTTATCAAAGAACAAATAATAATAATCAAAGGGTGCCCTTTAGTCAAAAGGATATTGATCTATTATGTGGTTATGGTAGAAATTTCCAATTAAAAATAAAAGGAAAGGCAAGGGGTTGAGCCTTGGCATAACAAATAATGAAAAAGACTCTTTTATTTACTTATACTTAAGATAGATTAATACAAAATATATCATATATATAATACATCTTATCTTATTATTCATTGTAATATAATGTAATATAATACTTCAGGAGATTTCTTTTCATTTATCATTTAGTTTTAATTTAGGTTTTTTGTAAAATGAAATATAAATATATTAAATTAATTTAATAATAAATAAAGAAAGAAAGATAATAATAAATAAAGAAAGGAGTCTTTATGTCGCGTTACCGAGGACCTCGTTTCAAAAAAATACGACGTTTAGGGGCTTTGCCTGGACTAACAAATAAAAGGCCTAGAACCGGAAGTGATCTTAGAGCCCAATCACGTTCTGGGAAAAAATCTCAATATCGTATTCGTCTAGAAGAAAAACAAAAATTGCGGTTTCATTACGGTATTACAGAACGACAATTACTTAAATACGTTCGTATCGCAAGAAAAGCCAAAGGGTCAACAGGGCAGGTTTTACTACAATTACTTGAAATGCGTTTGGATAACATCCTTTTTCGATTGGGCATGGCTCCGACTATTCCTGGAGCCCGCCAATTAGTTAATCATCGACATATTTTAGTTAATGGCCGTATAGTCGATATACCGAGTTATCGTTGCAAACCCCAAGATACTATTACGGCAAAGGATGAACAAAAATCCAGAGCTCTAATTCAAAATTTTATTGATTCAGCCCCCCCTGAGGAAGTGCCCAAACATTTGACTCTTGACCCATTTCCGTATAAAGGATTAATCAATCAAATAATAGATAGTAAGTGGGTCGGTTTGAAAATAAATGAATTGCTTGTGGTAGAATATTATTCTCGTCAGACTTAGCCCTAAGTAAAAAACAAAGCGAAAGGGTTCGAACAACCCGGCCCCTTTCAAATTGACTTAAGGATTAAAGTCAGGGGTTTGATAGGCATTTTTTCCCACTCATAATAGTCTTTCCGATCTCGAATCTAACTTTTATGTTCTAATAATAATAATGGTATTTAATTTTTTGTTGTTTGATATCTTACAGTTTGGAATGTTGGTAAATTAGGTTTTTCAAGTACGGAAAGAGAGGGATTCGAACCCTCGGTAAACAAAAGCCTACATAGCAGTTCCAATGCTACGCCTTGAACCACTCGGCCATCTTTCCTATTATTTTATTATGACTCAAAAACCGAAAAAATAGCGAGACATTAAAATTAAAGATTAATACTATATTCGATTTTTACTTGGTATAGGTATGACCAACCAGAGAATTCTATATATTCTATAACTAATATTTTAAAAAAAGCTTTGCTCCAAGGATTCCATTTAAAAAATGTTTTTTCTTGTGAAAGTATAAAAATAGATAATATATTGAATGATTGATTCATATTTGTTCATATGATGTTCCTACCCTTTAACTTTAAACTTTGATTATAAATCAAATCGTATAGATAAATATCTAAATATACCTATACCTACTTGATTAAATCAACAAATTGGAACAAATTAACTGATTGATGAGTTTAGGTTTTTTAGACTATGTATGATTAATGGGTACTCTTCGGCCACGGTTCGATTTATATTTAGATTTATATACTAAAATTCCGTAACTTAAAAAAAATGCCTTTTCGAGGAATAGTTCCTCCATTACTACATTTTATTTGGATGAATTCGAATGGAATTCTCCTATTTCTTATTAATTCTTGAATAAATAAAAATATAATAATAATATATAATGTAAGTAGAAGTTTTTTTTCTTTATTTAATTTTTTTTGAACTGAATTTGTTTTTATGTTATTTCGTACTGTACAAATCCTTTGCTTGGGAAATTTTTTTTCCACAAGAGGTACTGAGACTAATTATAGAATGGATTGATACCTATGTCTAGATCGCGAATAAATGGAAATTTTATTGATAAGACCTTTTCAATTGTGGCCAATATTTTATTACGAATTATTCCGACAACTTCGGGAGAAAAGGAGGCATTTACTTATTATAGAGATGGTGTGATTTGATTATTTTTTTTCTTTTCTAGGTTGATGAGAAAGACACACGATTCGAAATAGAAAGAAGAAATAGTCTTAATTAGAAAAAAGTCTACGCTTGTTGAAGGTGAAGTTTAGAAATAGAACAATTCCTTCTGTCGTGTATCCCCGATTGATGCAGCCTCAAATACTATGCTTCAAGCCTCAATTTGAGTATTAGTATTGAGCGGAAGGTTACACCTGTGTGTTCTGTATTACAGGTCAGTCCGATTTCTTAGTAATAAAGTTCCAATAGGCGGCATAGGGGAAAAAGCACTACACCTAGCAATCGACAACACAAAAGCTTTGTTTAAAATGATTTACTAACTCCCTTTTCTTATCTGGATTGGGTCTAACAAGAATGGTTGGGATAACAAACATCCATCTCGTTGGTACTTTGGATACCTGTATAACCATCAAAGACTGTTGAAGTGACTATTTCCTGGAAATTAGGGGGTGTTGAGAACAAAGTAATTGTTCGAGTTATCTTTTCTATATTAGTATCAAGGCATTTGATGTTAGTACAAGTTCTTGCGCAAGAAGGTTGGCTAGATATTTTTTTTAACACTAGCCCCACTCAGTTCATAATGAGATTAAACCCTGTTTATTATTCTATGTATTTTTGATGCTCATTATGCGTATTTAAAGGAGGAGCCGTATGAGATGAAAATTTCACGTACGGTTCTGGAACGGGGATTCTTTGAATCGAATGACGACCGTAACGGATGTCAGCTCAATCCGAAGGAAATTATGCGGAAGCTTTACAGAATTATTATGAAGCTATGCGACTAGAAATCGACCCCTACGATCGAAGTTATATACTATATAATATAGGCCTTATTCACACAAGTAATGGGGAACATACGAAAGCTTTAGAATATTATTTCCGGGCACTAGAACGAAACCCATTCTTACCCCAAGCTTTTAATAATATGGCAGTGATCTGTCATTACGTGCGACTATCTCCACTATAGAAGGAAAAAGGAAGACCCCCCCTCTTTTTTAGTAAATACTAAAAAAAAAATAGGCTCACTACATATGCATCGTCTAAAACGCCGATTTTTTGAGCTGTAGGAAAGAAATACACTTCATAGAAATGGGAATGAAAATAGGACGAAATAAGATATGCCTAGATACTTTTTTTAATGTCGTCTATGGATAAAAATTTTAAATTGATAGAGAGGAAGCACCGTAAAGATCAATTAACGAGGTTTTGGGCCAATACATTAAGAAAAGAACTGCTTATTTATGCCTATATATAAGAATAATAAGATATATAAAAGTGAGTAATTAACTTCTGTAATAGAGTTGATCCACTAAGGTATTGAGCGGCGGTGTAGGATCAGATCCCAAAGATAGTAAATCTTTTCTTTAGTACTTTTTTTAGAAAGGAAAGTCTTTCTCAAAGATTCTATATAAATTTGGATATGAAATCGAGCTAGTTACCTTGCCGAAAATACTAACAATAGGAGTAAATACCTATACTTTATTTTTTTGCGGGTGGGAGAAAAGATAAAACTAAAATAAAACTTATTATGAATCAAAAAATAAATAAAAAATTTTTAATTAAATAAAAATGAAAGTTTGAAACTCATCTGATTAACCTCTTTTGGTTATCTCGAAGAGTGGGAGAGATCTATGAGAAATCTCATCCCTTGTTGTCCTTTTTATAGCTAAAAAAAGGACACCAAAAGAATTGACTGCGGAGCCGTATGAGGTAGGAAAGTCTCAAGTACGGTTCTAAGGGAAGGAATTGACCCACCTATTCCGACCGGGGAGAACAGGCCATCCGACAGGGAGATTCTGAAATTGCAGAGGCTTGGTTTGATCAAGCCGCCGAGTATTGGAAACAAGCTATAACACTTACTCCTGGGAATTATATTGAAGCGCATAATTGGTTGAAGATCACGGGACGTTTCGAATAACATTTTTATAGGTCCATTAATGTAATTAAAATTACATTTTTATTCTAGGAAAAACTAATTAAAGAATTTAATTATATCCCTTATCAGATCGTTCCAGTTTATCTAAGATTTCGTAAGGATAACGAATACACAGATACAGTACAGAATTTTTTTATTTCGTTTCGTCTATTTCAAATATTAAATTTTTGAATTTAAGAATTAATAAGATTTTCTATAATTATAATATTTATAAATTCAATAAACTCTTAATATTATTTTATTCATCGATTTCTTTATTTCATTTAAAATTTAAAATGAAATAAATATTGCTATTAAAAAAAAAGATAAATATTCGATATTAGTTGATGAGAGTTACATCGAAAACACTAAAATAAAAAGTAAGGAAAGTGCAATTATTTTGGTATCGTCTTTTAATTTTAATTAAATGGAATCAGATCTATTATGAATTGTCGATCAGAACGTATATGGATAGAACTTATAACAGGATCTCGAAAAATAAGTAATTTAGGCTGGGCCATTCTCCTTTTTATAGGTTCATTAGGATTCGTATTGGTTGGAATTTCTAGTTATCTCGGTAGGAATTTTATATCCTTATTTCCCCCCCAGCAAATTATTTTTTTTCCACAAGGGATCGTGATGTCTTTCTATGGAATCGCCGGCCTCTTTATTAGCTCCTATTTGTGGTGTACAATTTCGTTGAATGTAGGTAGTGGTTATGATTTTTTCGATAAAAAAGAAGGAATAGTATGTATTTTTCGTTGGGGATTTCCTGGAAAAAACCGTCGCATCTGTCTCCGATTTCTTATAAAAGATATTCAGTCTATTAGAATAGAATTTAAAGAGGGCATTTATACTCGTCGTGTCCTTTATCTGGAAATAAGAGGCCAGGGGGCCATTCCTTTGACCCGTACAGATGAAAATTTGACTCCACGAGAAATTGAACAAAAAGCTGCTGAATTGGCCTATTTCTTGCGTGTACCAATTGAAGTATTTTGAAATGATAAATACTTTCTTTCTTAACTGGGGAGTAAAAAAAATCTACAATACTCTTTTTCAAACTTTTTCAACGGCATACCTACCTTAATGGAAATTTTATCAGAACGCCCACTAGAGTCAAAGCAGACGTATACAGAAAAACCAAAAAAGGTAAACTTTTTTGTCTATACATACAACGAAGGGGTCTTTGGATGGTAATAAACTCAATGTTAGTAAAAAAAAAAAAAAGAATTGATGAGGTCATCCCATATATAAATGAATTTTTTTTACCAGTATCGGGAATTGATAGGTTAGATCTAATACACGAAATCATATCCATTTTTTCTTTTTTAGCAATCTTTTTTTTGTTCGCTTTAATAATAAACCACTTCGATTTGTTATAATTATAACAAGACTTAAAAATTTTTTATTCTGTCTTGTTTTGACTCTTTTTTTTTACTTTATCACATTCAAATCCTCAATTCTTTTTTTGTACTATGCTTAACTCGTGCAATTTTTTGCAATATTTTAGAGTTTGGTAGAAAGTAAATTCTTTCGTCGTGAAAAAAATTTATTAATTTAAAATTGATGTGGCTCTATTCTTTCAAGATTCAAGACCTAAAAAAAAGAGACTAAATGCATGGATTGGCTACTTGTAATAGACTTCATGTTTGATAGAACTACTAGATCTAGATAGAGTCGACGGATGCGACGAGTTCATAAACAAATTAGAGATGAAAAATTTAGAAAAAAACAAAAAAGTTATTACTTTTCTATATCTTGTATCTATAGTCTTTTTACCTTGGTGGATCGCGTTATCATGTCAAAAAAGTCTGGAATCCTGGGTTACTAATTGGTGGAATACTAAGAAATTGGACACTTTTTTGAATGATATTCAAGAAAAGAGTTTTCTAGAAAAATTCATGGAATTAGAAGAGCTGCGCTTGTTGGACGAAATGGTAAAGGAATACCCGGAAACGCATCTACAAGAACTTCGTATTGGAATCCACAACGAAACGATTCAATTTATCAAGATGTATAATGAGGATTGTATCCATATGATTTTACAATTCTCGACAAATATAATATGTTTCTTTATTCTAAGCAGTTATTCTATTCTGGCGAATAAAGAACTTATTCTTATTAATTCTTGGGTTCAGGAATTCCTATATAACTTAAGTGACACAATAAAAGCTTTTTCTATTCTGTTATTAACGGATTTCTGTGTTGGATTTCATTCGCACCAGGGTTGGGAACTAATGATTAGCTCTATCTTCAAAGATTTTGGGTTTGCTCATAATGATCCAATTATATCGGTTCTTGTTTCCATTTTGCCAGTCATTCTTGATACAACTTTTAAATATTGTATTTTCCACTATTTAAATAGTGTATCCCCATCACTTGTAGTGATTTATCATTCACTGAAAAGATAATAAGGATATAAATAAAATTATAATTTAAAATTATAATGTTTCTTTTTTTTTTTACATAAACATAAGCAAACCATTCAAAAGTATACTTTATCTTTCTATTTTTAACCATCCAAGGCGGGCCGATCTTTCTATATTCCATCAATATTCTTTCTTATTTCATTAAATTAAGTTTAAAGAAGTAAATAGCAGAATCGCGGATAGGAAACTATACTAGCAACCTACCCAATTTATTGTAGAAATTTTCGGGATAAATGATTGGACCATGCAAATGCAAACTATAAATACTTTTTCTTGGATAAAAGAACAGATTACTCGATTCATTTCCGTCTCGTTCATGATATATATAATGACTAAGCCCTTCAGTTCAAATGCGTATCCCATTTTTGCCCAGCAAGGCTATGAAAATCCGCGAGAAGCGACTGGACGCATTGTATGTGCCAATTGCCATTTAGCTAACAAGCCCGTGGATATTGAGGTTCCCCAAGCGATTCTTCCGGATACTGTATTTGAAGCAGTTGTTCGAATTCCTTATGATATGCAATTAAAACAAGTTCTTGCTAACGGCAAGAAAGGGGGATTGAATGTCGGGGCTGTTCTTATTTTACCTGAGGGATTTGAATTAGCCCCAGCCGACCGTATTTCTCCAGAGATGAAAGAAAAGGTCGGAAATCTTTCTTTTCAGAGTTACCGTCCCAATAAAAAAAATATTATTGTGATAGGTCCTGTTACTGGTCAAAAATATAGTGAAATCACCTTTCCTATTCTTTCCCCGGATCCTGCTACTAAGAAAGATATTTACTTTTTAAAATATCCGATATATGTAGGTGGTAACAGAGGGAGGGGTCAGATTTATCCTGACGGAAGCAAGAGTAATAATACAGTTTATAATGCC